AATGAAGTGCCTGAGAAAAAGGGTTATCTTGATAGGGTAAATCATGTTATTTTGACCTTCGTTACATTTGACAGATTTAAACTGCCCCCTTTAATATCAAAAATTAACGTACATCATATACTTAAACATAAAAAGATAAGCTAATTAAGCTACTGGGTTCATACCCCATTTATAAAGGTTATAATCCTTTTTTTTTTAATACATTTTAAATACTGAAAATTAATATTTTTTATTGGATTATCTACTAGAATTTTCATTACAATTTCAACCTTTTCTTGGCTAAGAATATGAATCGGATTAGAAATCAATATAATTTGTATTATCCCTCTCATAAATAATACAAAAAATATATATTCAACTGAATCCTCATTAAAATATTTTATTGTCCAAGCAATAGCTTCATCTATATTTCTATTTAGAATCATTATAACTTCTCTTAATAACGCAACATATATTACCATCATTATAAACTCTGCGCTTTTGATTAAAATCGGATCTGCTCCCTTCCATTTCTGATTTCCCGAAATCATAGAAGGTCAAAAATGACCAATATGTTTGACTTTATTAACAATTCAAAAAATTTCACCATTAATACTCCTAAACTATAATATAAATTTACCACTATTTTTTATAGTTATTGTAATCATAAATATGCTAATTAGAGCTACTATGGGCTTAAACCAAATTAGCCTACGTAAAATTTTAACCTTTTCCTCAATTAATCATATTGGTTGAATAATTACCTCATTTATATGCATAAAAATTGTATGATTAATATACTTTATAGTATATCTATTTATTTTATTAAATATTATTACAATTTTCAATTATCATAAAATTTACTATCTAAAGCAAGCCATTAAATTAAGAATACCGATATCCTTCAAAATAGTATTCATTATGAACTTTTTTAGGTTAGGTGGCCTCCCACCATTTATTGGATTTTTACCTAAATGGTTAACAATTCAATTAATAGTTTTTCAGTATCCCCTACTGATTAGCATTATGGTAATTTTAACACTTATAACACTTTTCTATTACATCCGACTAATAATCCCAAGACTTGTTATAGCTCAAACACAACTAAAATCTCATGTCCCTATAACCATAAAAATTATATTCCTAAACTACATTAGCCTGTTTTTACTCCCCTTAACCTGATTAATTTTCATAGGTTAAGGATTTAAGTTAAAAAAACTCATAGCCTTCAAAGCTAAAAATAAAGTTCTCCTTTAAGCCTTAGGTCTCTCCCCCTCCTCTAAATTTGCAATTTAGTGTCATTTTTGACTATAAGACTTGATAAAAGAACTAAAGTTCGTAGGTAAATTTACAATTTACTGCTTAATCTCGGCCATTTTATCGAATAAATGGCTTTTTTCTACAAATCACAAAGATATTGGAACCCTTTACTTTATTTTTGGCGCTTGGTCTGGCATAGTAGGTACTTCCCTAAGTATACTAATTCGTGCTGAACTAGGGTCTCCCGGATCCCTAATTGGAGATGACCAAATTTATAATGTAATTGTTACTGCCCATGCATTTGTCATAATTTTCTTCATGGTTATGCCAATTGTTATTGGTGGATTTGGTAATTGATTAGTACCCCTAATACTAGGTGCACCTGATATAGCATTCCCTCGGATAAATAACATAAGATTTTGACTGCTCCCTCCGTCATTAACTTTGCTGTTATTTAGAAGAATAGTAGAAAGAGGTGCAGGGACAGGATGAACAGTGTACCCTCCACTATCATCAAATATTGCCCATAGCGGATCCTCAGTTGACCTTGCTATTTTTAGACTACATCTAGCAGGAATTTCATCCATTTTAGGTGCAGTAAATTTCATTACTACAATTATCAATATACGAGCAACAGGAATAACATTTGATCGAATACCCTTATTTGTATGATCAGTAAATATTACTGCTATCTTACTACTATTATCTTTACCAGTACTTGCAGGAGCAATCACCATGCTTTTAACTGATCGAAATCTAAATACTTCATTTTTTGATCCTGCTGGAGGAGGTGACCCTATTTTATACCAACACCTATTTTGATTTTTTGGGCACCCTGAAGTTTACATTCTTATTCTACCTGGATTTGGTTTAATCTCCCATATTATTAGCCAAGAAAGAGGTAAGAAGGAGGCTTTTGGAACATTAGGGATAATTTATGCAATATTAGCTATTGGATTATTAGGGTTTATTGTATGGGCTCATCATATATTCACAATTGGTATGGATGTAGATACTCGAGCTTACTTTACATCTGCAACAATAATTATTGCAGTTCCTACAGGAATTAAAATTTTCAGGTGATTAGCTACTCTTCATGGAACTCAAATTAACTATTCCCCCTCAATATTATGGGCATTAGGATTTGTATTCTTATTCACAGTAGGAGGACTAACTGGTGTAGTACTGGCTAATTCTTCTATTGACATTGTTCTACATGATACTTATTATGTAGTAGCTCATTTCCACTATGTTTTATCTATGGGAGCAGTATTTGCAATTATAGCAGGATTAGTTCATTGATTCCCTCTTTTTACAGGAGTGACCCTAAATAATAAGCTACTAAAAATTCAATTTTTCTCAATATTTATTGGAGTGAATATTACATTCTTCCCTCAGCACTTCTTAGGATTAGCAGGGATACCTCGACGATATTCTGATTATCCAGATGCCTATACTCCATGAAACCTTGTTTCTAGAATTGGATCAATTATTTCGATAATCAGAATTTTATTTTTCCTAGCAATTATTTGAGAAAGATTAGTTTCTAGGCGAAAAAGGTTATCTTCATTGAATCTAAATTCGTCTATTGAATGAATACAGCTAATACCCCCGGCTGAACATAGCTACTCTGAACTTCCTATACTAATCAAATAATTCTAATATGGCAGAATAGTGCGATGGATTTAAGCCCCATTTATAAAGGTCACCTTTTTTTAGGTGTCAACATGAAGAACCCTGATATTACAAGATAGAGCATCTCCCTTAATAGAACAACTTATATTTTTCCATGATCATGCCCTAATAATTCTAATTATAATTACTGTTTTAGTAGGCTACATAATGATTAGAATTTTCTTTAACAAATTCAATTATCGATATTTACTTGAAGGACAAACAATTGAAATTATTTGAACCTTAATACCTGCATTTATTTTAATCTTTATTGCATTACCGTCACTTCGACTGCTATATTTACTAGATGAAATTAATAACCCTTCTATTACTATTAAAACTATTGGACATCAATGGTATTGGTCTTACGAATATACAGATTTTTCAGATATTGAATTTGATTCATATATAATCCCAACTAATGAACTAAAACCATATAGATTCCGATTATTAGACGTCGATAATCGTATTGCTATTCCATTTAATTCTCAAATTCGACTATTAGTAACATCCGGGGATGTAATTCATTCTTGAACTATCCCCTCATTAAACATTAAAATTGATGCTACACCAGGACGACTAAATCAAGTTAGAATATTTACTAACCGAACCGGAATTTTCTTTGGACAATGCTCAGAAATTTGTGGGGCTAACCATAGATTTATACCAATTGTACTGGAAAGAATTTCTCCAGATATATTCATAAAATGAATTTCTAAAATATCAGAAATTTCATTAGATGGCTGAAAGTAAGCACTGGTCTCTTAAACCACTAAATAGTATTTAACGATTACTTCTAATGAAAAATTTAGTTAAATAAATAACATTAGTTTGTCAAACTAAAATTATTGTAAAAATAATTTTTAATTCCACAGATATCCCCAATAAACTGATTAAGCCTATTTGTTCTATTTATCATTATCTTCATAATTTTCAATACTTTAAACTATTTCAACTACTTGTATACACCTAAAACTAGCATTAATAAGATTATTAAAAAAACTATCAATTGAAAATGATAACAAACCTATTCTCATCATTTGATCCATCTACTATTATAAGGATATCATTAAACTGATTAAGAACTTTTTTAGGATTGCTATTTTTACCAGTAATATTTTGACTTACCCCTTCCCGTTGAAACTACTTATGAATTAATATTATTAATACATTACATAATGAATTTAAAATTTTAATTAATTCCCCTTACAAGGGAACGACTTTAATCTTTATTAGATTATTTACGATTATCTTATTCAATAATTTTCTTGGGTTATTCCCATATGTCTTTACAAGATCTAGACACTTAATTTTCACACTAGCATTATCCCTGCCTTTATGATTAGCTTTTATATTATTTGGTTGAATTAATAACACAAATCATATATTTGCCCATTTAGTTCCTCAAGGTGCGCCTAATGTCTTACTACCCTTCATAGTATGTATTGAAACTATTAGAAATATTATTCGACCTGGAACCTTAGCAGTACGACTTACAGCTAATATGATTGCAGGACATCTTTTACTTACTTTATTAGGTAACACTGGGCCCTCAATAAATTTAATAATAATTAACTTATTAATTTTAGTTCAAATTTTACTCTTAATATTAGAATCCGCAGTAGCTATTATTCAATCATACGTATTTACAGTATTAAGAACTCTATATTCTAGAGAAGTAATCTATGCACTCCCATAAAAATCACCCATTCCATCTTGTAGATGTAAGACCATGACCTTTACTAGGAGCCTTAAGAGCTATAACTACAATAGTAGGATTAATCAAATGATTCCATTCATACGAAATTAATTTATTTATTATTGGAACAATTAATACAATAATAATTATATACCAATGATGACGAGATGTTGTTCGTGAAGGAACTTTCCAAGGCCTGCATACATTTGCAGTAACTATAGGATTACGATGAGGAATAATTTTATTTATTACATCAGAAGTATTTTTTTTTATTTCTTTCTTTTGAGGATTTTTCCATAGAAGACTATCCCCTAATATTGAGTTAGGGATAATTTGACCTCCTAAAGGAATTACCCCCTTTAACCCAATACAAATCCCACTATTAAATACCCTTATTTTATTAACCTCTGGACTAACTGTAACATGAGCCCATCATAGTCTTATTGAAAATAACTATAACCAAACAACTCAAGGATTACTATTAACAGTAATCTTAGGAATCTACTTTAGTATTCTCCAAGGATATGAGTATATTGAAGCCCCATTTTGTATTAGAGATGCTGTTTACGGATCATCCTTTTATATAGCAACTGGATTTCATGGAATCCATGTAATTATCGGAACAACATTTTTATTAATTTGTTTAATTCGACACATTAATAATCATTTTTCATCTATCCATCATTTTGGCTTTGAAGCAGCTGCATGATACTGACATTTTGTAGACGTTGTATGACTATTTTTATATATCTCAATCTATTGATGAGGTAGATATTTATATAGTATAAAAATTATAATTGATTTCCAATCAATAGATCTAATATAATAGTATAAATAATCATTATTATAAGCATAATTATTTTCTTCTTATTTATATTATCTATAATTGTTATAATACTATCTAATATTATCTCAAAAAAAACTTTTATAGATCGAGAAAAAAACAGGCCATTTGAATGTGGATTTGATCCTAAAAACTCTGCACGTTTACCATTTTCATTACATTTTTTTCTAATTGCTATTATTTTTTTAATCTTTGACGTAGAATTAACACTTTTAATCCCATTTGTATTAACAATTAAAATTATCAATATTATAAATTTCGTATTATTAATAATCTTTTTTATTATCATACTTTTAGGAGGCCTTCTTCACGAATGAAATCAAGGAGCCCTAAATTGAATTAGATAGGATAATAGTTAATAATAACATTTAATTTGCATTTAAAAAGTACTGCGCCCCGTCAGTTTATCTTAAAATAAGAAACAATGTTTTGTATTTAGTTTCGACCTAAAATTTAGTCTTTTAGACCTTATTTAATTGAAACCAAAATAGAGGTAAGTCATTGTTAATGATTAAATTGAACTATATTCCAATTAAAGAAATAAGTGATTCAAGAAAGAACTTCTAATTCATTTCTTTAACGATGAAACTCCGTTAGTATTTCTAATTTATATAGTTTAAAAAAACATTACATTTTCATTGTAAAATTAGAAATCATATCTTATAAATATTTAAAGATTAAAATAATCACCTTAACTGCTTCAAAGTTAAGCTCTTTTTGAGCTATTTAAATAAAATAAGAATAATAATATTAATAATAAAAATATTCATGCAACAACTAAAACCATATAAATCTTTAATCTATTATTAAAAAGTAATTGAAAAAACTTAGAAGAATTTTTATAATTATAATATAAATTCTGACTCCCAAAATACTCATACCATCCTTGATCTATATCCTTATACAAATAATTCCCCACCATTAAAAAATACTTATTAAAATAAGTAGATAAAATAGGTATATTTCATATAGAAGAAAAAAACAAAGAAGATATAATAAAAGATAAAGATTTAATAGAATAACTTAATCTTATCTTAGATAATTTATAACCGACTAATAACCCAATACCTGTAACAATTAAAGCTATTAACTTCATTACCCTGGGTAAACAAATAAAATAAGGAGTTTTAATAATTAATCATATTAGTATTCTCCCCCCAATATTAATTATTAAAACTAATAAAATCATCCTTTTTAATATAATAAAACTAGATTCAACTATTATATTTAACCTAATAAAATTAAAATTACCAATTATCCTATAATACATTAAACGAATTGTGTATATTATAGTAAGGCCTGTAGAAATAAAAAATAATAAATAAATATAAAAATTATAACCAGTTATACTAACAACTTCTAAAATTAAATCCTTAGAATAAAACCCAGCTATAAAAGGAAACCCACACAAAGATAAATTGGAGATATTAAAAATAACACAAGTTAGGGGTATTTGTAAGACCATGTTTCCTATATAACGGATATCTTGACAATTACTTAATGTATGAATCATATTTCCCGCACATATAAATAAGGTTGCTTTAAATAGTGCATGAGTCAATAAATGATAAAAAGATAACATATAATCACCTGTAGCTAAAATACTAACCATTAAACCTAATTGACTTAAAGTTGAAAGAGCAATAATTTTCTTTAAGTCATATTCATAGTTAGCCCCTAATCCTGCTATAAATATAGTTATTACTCCAATAAATAATAATATAAATAATAAACTATCACTTAAACAATTAAAAAATCGAATTAATAAATAAACGCCAGCTGTAACTAATGTCGAAGAATGAACTAAAGAAGAAACAGGGGTAGGAGCAGCTATAGCTGCTGGTAATCAAGATGAAAAAGGAATTTGCGCTCTTTTTGTTATTGCTGCAATTAATACTAACATAGAAATTAAGTCTATATAAAAATCATTCTTTATAAAATCCAAATAAAATAAAAAATTTCATCTCCCATAATTTAGTATTCATGAAATTGCTATTAATAGTATAACATCCCCAACACGATTAGTTATAGCAGTAATTATCCCTGCGGCTGATGACTTAACATTTTGATAATAAATTACTAAACAATATGATACTAACCCCAAACCATCTCATCCTAATAAGATACTTATCAAATTAGGGCTAATAATCATCAATATTATAGACATAACAAATATAAAAATAATCATAATAAATCGATTAATATTTAAGTCTCCTAATATATATTCTTTACTATAATATAAAACTATTGAAGAAATAAATAACACAAATCTTATAAATAATATAGATATTCAATCAAATAATAAAACTATCTCAAATCTATTATAATTTAATGACAATAACTCTAACTCTATAAAAATCCTATAATCTTTAAATAAAAATAATAAACTAAATATAAATAATGTTAATCTTGTAATAAAAAATAATGTTGAATAAATAATACAAATTGAAATTATTTAAAGTAAAACCTACATCTTTGACCCCACAAATCAATATTTTTATTAAACTATTTAAATAAATAAAAATTAATATATCCCCCTTTAAAATTAATAAATTAAGAGGTAATCAATGCAATATTAGTAATAAAAATTCTCGAATAGAACCCCTAGAAAAAGAATACAAACCAGAATAAAATTTACCGTGTTGACTATAAGAATATAAGTACAAAGAATAACCAGCTCTAAAAAAAGACATAAACATTAATATAATTATTATGATATTTCTTCAACTAATAATAGACCTTAATAATATAATTTCTCTTAATAAATTTAAAGAGGGGGGAGCTGCTATATTAGAGGATCTTAATAGAAACCACCATAGAGATATCCTAGGCATCAAATTAATCATCCCCTTATTTAAGTATAGTCTTCGACTTATAACTCGCTCATATGAAATATTTGCTAAACAAAATATACCTGAAGAACATAAACCATGAGCCACTATTATAATTATACCTCCTACTAATCCCCAATAATTTAATGTTATTACACCCCCAATAATTAAGCTTATATGAGCTACTGAAGAATAAGCAATTAATGATTTAATATCACTTTGCCGTAAACAAACTAAAGAAATTAAAGACCCCCCAATTATTCTAATTATCATAAAATATAAATTAAAATAATTAATAATAGGCTGAAAAATAATTATTAAACGAATTATACCATACCCGCCTAATTTAAGCATAATACCAGCTAAAATTATAGAACCTCTAATTGGGGCTTCTACATGAGCCTTTGGTAATCATAAATGAAATAAATATATAGGAAACTTAACTAAAAATACAATATTAAATCTTAAATATAAATATAAATTATCTGATATTATTAAGTTAATTATTATAAAATCCAATCTTTTATTAGTATTATAGATATAAAAAATACCTAAAAGCATAGGCAAGGATCCTAATAAAGTATAAAATAATAAGTAAAAACCAGCTTGAATACGTTCTGGTTGATAACCTCAACCTAAAATTAATAGTAAAGTAGGAATAAGGCTTATCTCAAAAAATAAGTAAAATATAAATAAATTTATTGAAGAAAAGGTTAAGACCAAAACTAACAATAGAATATTAATTAACAATAAAAATAAATTTTTATTATAACCTATGGTTACTTTTAATCTTGCCATAATTATTAAAGAACAAATTCAAACTCTTAATAAAATCAATATTAAACTTATCAAATCTACCCCTAAAAATAAAGTAATACTAGAATAATAATCTACTCAATTAAATATAATCATAAACATAAATATTATAAAAAAATAAAGCCTTTGAACTAATCAAAATAACTTAAAATTTAAAGGAATCATAAAAATTAATATAATAATAAACTTTATCATAACATATTAAATCTTTGAAAATAATCATTACCATGAGTTCGAATAATTGATACTAAAATAGCTAACCCCAATACTCCCTCTCTTACTACTATAATTATAAAGATTATTAAAAAATATATCTCATAATCAAATATAATTAGCATAAAAAATAATCCTAATAATAATGATATCATAACAAATTCTAACCTTAAAAGTATTATTAAAAAATGCTTACAAACAGCACAAAATATAATTAGGCCCACAATATACATAACAATAAAAATATACTTAATAATAAGTTTTAATAATTTAAATAAAATATTGATTTTGTAAATCAAAAATAAGAAAATCTTTTAAAACTTCAGAAAAAAATATATTATTTATCTTTAATCTCCAAAATTAAAATTTTTTTTAAACTATTTTCTGTATATCATTAATTTTAATCCTAATAGTAAATCTATCAATTATATTTCTATTTTCTAAGCATCCTATTACAATAGGAGTTATTCTTTTAATACAAACGTTAATAACCTGCTTCTTAATAAATGCTATTTTATTAAATTCTTGATTTTCTTATATTTTACTATTAATTATAATTGGAGGATTATTAATTCTATTTATTTATATGACAAGCTTAGTATCAAATGAAAAATTTAAATTTAGCCCATTTTTATTGTTTATAAATTTAATTACAATAATAATTATTATAGTATCCTTTATATTTGACCAATTCAATATAACCCTATTAAATAAAAGATTTACTATAATAAAATATTCATTAAATATAAATTTTAATAAATTTTTAATACCATCATATTTAACAATAATTATTTTAATCATTTACCTACTAATTGTATTAATTGCTGTAGTAAAAATTTCAAGATTCAAAACAGGTCCATTACGTCAAAAATTTTAATGAAAACACCCATTCGATTAATTTCCCCAATTACTAAAATTATTAACAATTCTTTAATTGATTTACCATCGCCATCAAATATCTCTATTTGATGAAATTTTGGTAGACTACTTGGTCTTTGTTTAATAATTCAAATTTTAACAGGTATTTTCCTAGCTATACACTATACAGCAAATGTAGAAATAGCTTTTAATAGAGTAATCCATATTTGCCGTGATGTAAATAATGGGTGACTTATTCGAACCCTACATGCTAATGGAGCAAGATTTTTCTTTATCTGTATCTATTGTCATATCGGACGAGGAATATACTATAATTCTTATAACCTAATTCACACATGATTAATCGGAGTATTGATTTTATTTATTACTATAGCAACTGCTTTTCTAGGATATGTATTACCTTGAGGACAAATATCATTTTGAGGGGCTACAGTAATTACAAACTTAGTATCAGCTATTCCTTATTTAGGGACTTCTATTGTACAGTGATTATGGGGGGGATTTGCTGTTGATAATGCAACTCTTACCCGATTTTTTACCCTTCATTTCTTACTCCCATTTATTATTGCTGCTATAGTAATAATTCATTTATTATTCCTTCATCAAACTGGGTCAAATAACCCTTTAGGAACTAATAGAAATATTGACAAAATCCCATTCCACCCTTATTTTTCTTATAAAGATCTCCAAGGTTACTTAATTATAATATTTATATTAATATTTATTACATTAACTAACCCTTATATATTAGGGGATCCTGATAATTTTATCCCTGCTAACCCCCTATCAACCCCAGTTCATATTCAACCAGAATGATATTTCCTATTTGCTTATGCTATCTTACGATCAATCCCCAATAAACTAGGGGGTGTTATTGCCCTAGTATTATCTATTGCAATTTTATTTATCTTACCATTTACTAATAAAATAAATATACAAAGATCTCAATTTTATCCTATCAATAAAAGATTATTTTGAATTTTAGTTACCTTAATCTTACTTTTAACCTGAATTGGAGCCCGGCCTGTAGAAGACCCTTATATCTTAACTGGGCAAATCTTAACAGTTCTTTATTTTTCATATTATATTATAAATCCATTAATATTTAAAATTTGAGATAAAATCATCTTTAATTAGTTAATGAACTTGTATAAGTGTATATTTTGAAAATATAAAAAAGAGTTAAACCCTCTATTAACTTTTACTAAAATATATTAACTAAGCTAGACCAATATTAATAAAAACTGTAATACCAAAATAGAACAAACATAAATTTAAAGAAATAGGTAAAAATCTCTTTCAAGCTAAATATATCAATTTATCATAACGATAACGAGGCAAAGTCCCACGAACTCAAATCCAAAAAAATGATATAAATACTAACTTAATGAAAAATATAAAAGACCATAAATTACCCCCCAAAAACAATATAACACATATTATTCTTATGAATAAAATACTAGCATACTCAGCCAAGAAAATTAAAGCAAATCCTCCCCCTCTATATTCAATATTGAACCCAGAAACTAGTTCTGATTCACCTTCAGCAAAATCAAAGGGAGTTCGATTAGTCTCAGCTAAACTAGAAATAACCCATATTAAACATAAAGGAAAGGTAAAAAAAATCAACCATAAGTACTCCTGGATTTTATAAAAATCCATAATTTTTAACCTACTAACTAAAAACAAAAAAGAAACTAAAATTAAAAATAATCTTACTTCATAAGAAATAGTTTGAGCGACTGAACGCAAACTCCCTAATAAAGAATAATTAGAATTAGACGCTCAACCTGCAATTATAATAGTGTATACACTTAATCTTGAACAACATAAAAAAAATAAAATTCTTAAATTAAAATTAAATAAAACTGAAAACATAGGCATACATAATCACAGTACTAGTGCTAAAAATAAGTTCAAAATAGGAGAAAAATAATATAAATTAATATTAGATATTAAAGGATATACATTTTCCTTTCTAAATAATTTAATAGCATCAGAAAAAGGTTGAACAATTCCTATAAAACCCACCTTATTAGGGCCTTTACGGATTTGGATATATCCTAAAACCTTCCGCTCCAATAAAGTTAAAAATGCAACCCCTACTAAAACTATAATTATTAAAATCAATATTCTCACTCACATTAAAATAATATCCTTATAATACAAGTATTATTTGTATAATTATACATAATTAAATTCTAAATTTAATGCACTATTCTGCCAAAATAACTATTCAATATACAATAATTATTACTAATATTTGGTCCTTTCGTACTAAAATATTAAAAACTATTAAAGATAGAAACCAACCTGGCTCACGCCGGTCTAAACTCAGATCATGTAAAATTTTAAAGGTCGAACAGACCCAACTATTTAGCTACTACACCAAACTTTAATTTTAATCCAACATCGAGGTCGCAATCTCTTTTTTCGATTTGAACTCTTTAAAAGAATTACGCTGTTATCCCTTAGGTAATTTAATCTTATAATCATAATTAATGGATCAATAATTCATACATCAATGTTAAAATAAAAGAAAAGTTTATAAAATTTTCCCATCACCCCAATAAAATATGCCTTAAAAAGAAAATTATTATTTTTTAATATAAATTATATCTAACCATATAAAACTCTAAAGGGTCTTCTCGTCTTTTAATATTATTTAAGCTTTTTAACTTAAATATAAAATTCTAATAAAATAAAATAGAGACAGTAATTTTCTCGTCAAATCATTCATACAAGCTTTCAATTAAAAAACTAATTATTATGCTACCTTTGTACAGTCAAAATACTGCAGCCATTTAAATCATCATTGGGCAGATCAGACTTTAAATTATAATCAAAAAGACATGTTTTTATTAAACAGGCGAAAAATATATTGCCGAATTCCTTTATTTTACATTATAGTAATCAGTTACTAATTACATATTATTTATACTAATTATATCATTTTAACTTATAATTCTATATTAAATAAAATTATCATATAAATTAAATAAATCATTTAAAAATCTATTATTATTATAAATTAATTATAACATACTATAAAAGATAAAAAATTCTAACCCTACTTTTTTAAAATAAATTATAAATTATATTAATTTTTGTTCTAGCTTATCCCAAAACAAATAAATACTTAATTAAAATCAATATAATAAAATATTAATTAACATTAAATATTAAAATTAAACTTTTTTCTATGATAACTAGATATATTAAGACTCGAATAACATTTCATTTCAATTAAATTATTATCAATATTTATTTTACAATAAAAAATATAAGTTAATAGCTCTTCTTAATTCGAGAAAATTAAATATTTAACCATTAATTAATAAACCCTGATACACAAGGTACTAAAAATATTATTCTTTTAACTATTTTAATTAATTCTATTACTATACTAATAAACTATTATAATAACATATTTTTCAATTTATTTAATAAATCAATATATACTTTTAATAAGATAAAAAAATAATAACCAAAAATCAAATTAGATTGATTTAACAACCTTCTTTTTAATGTAACTAAAAAACTTAACAAGCTCTAATTTGTATTCTAGATTCACCTTCCAGTAAATCTACTTTGTTACGACTTATTTCATTTTAAATGAAAGTGACGGGCAATATGTGCATATTTTAGAGCTTAATCACATTTACAATAAAAATATTACTTTCAAATCCAATTTATTTAAAAATTTAAAAATTAAAACCATAACTAAAGTTAATGTAACCCATTAATTCTCAACCATATACTACATCTTGATCTGATTTAATTCAAAATACTAAATTATAAATATTTAATTTCTTATAAAAAATTTAACTACGACGATATATAAGTTTATAGGTTAAGTTAATTTACTCGTGGATCATCAATTTACACTAACAGGTTCCTCTGAAAAGACTAAAATACCGCCAAACCCTTTAAATTTAGAGAACTTAACTGTTAATAATCCAATATTAATTTACATTTTAATAATAGGGTATCTAATCCTAGTTTTTAATAAAATTTAATAAATAATTTAATCAAAATAAAAATATTAACACTTAAAATTTTACCTAATAAGTATCAATTAAAATTTAATAATAACAAATTTATTATAAATTAAAAAGTATTAATTGCTTAATCTGTGTAACCGCAACTGCTGGCACAAATTTTGTTTAAACTATTATATATTCCTAATTCTAAGTCCCCTTAATAATTAATATTAATTACTACTATTAAAAACCTTTAATAAAATCCTTGTATGTAAAAAAAATATAAATTAATACTATAAGCTAGAATAAAACTTTAAATAGATTAATTTAAATTTAAATTAAGTATAATTAGGTAACTAATCAAAAATTCAATTTTTATAACATTAAGGAATATAAAAAATTCTAAAAATTAAACTAACTTCTTATCTATTTATTTAAATAAAAATACCGCACCCATAAATTAAATTTTTAAAATATTAACTCAGCAAGACACAAAAATAATACAATAAATTGAACTAATTTCCAACACAAGAAAATCTTATCCCTCATAAGACCTTCAAAAATTTGGTAGCTCCGCTAGGAAAAATTGTCAGATAGGCTAAAAACAACCAAACTAAGAAAATTGTCAGATAGGCTAAAAACAACCAAACTAAGCAACACACAAAAATAATGCAATAAATTGAACTAATTTCCAACACAAGAAAATCTTATCCCTCATAAGACCTTCAAAAATCTGATAATCAATTAAAAAAATCCATAAAAATAAATCGACCAAATTTTAAACTTTTGAAGGTCAAAAATGATCAATTTAGACGACCTGTCCACCCCCTAAAACCTTCATCCCCTCATTTAGCCTTCAAAAATAAAAAATACCCCTAAAAAAAATATAAAATATACCAAAAATTTAAATATTTGACCATCTTACCCCCCCTAAAAAATATAAGATTAAACTAAATCACAAAACAAATCAACCTTACCATACCTAAAACATTCAAGTAAAAATCAATCCACCCCCTAGAAAAATTTTTCATAAAATAGGGTAAAATAAACTAAATTAGGCAGTTACAAGAAATAAAATCAATGATATAACTAATAACCAAACTAAAAAATCTTACCCCTCATAAGACATTCAATTTAAAATTTAAGTTTATTCTACTTTCTCAGGCTCAATTCTTCTTCTAAAATACTATTAAAATAAATTCTACATGTTCTAAAAATTTTAGAAAGTTTGAAGGCATTCAATTAAAACTTTAAATGCACTAATTTAAATCTTAACTCATAATTTATCTACTATAATATTTTAAGTAAAATCTAATAAAATTACTTTTAAAAATTATTCCTAAACCCTTAAGTAGCAATCGTATCCATCATTAATCAAAAAGATAAAAATTACAAAAATAAAATTAACCTTTAGCAAACTTATGATCGACTTTTTATTCGTGTGTGTATATATTATATATATAAATTAAACTTTGTATATGTCGGGAAGGCCAATTCCAAAACCCAACAAGCAATCTCCAAATCCGACCTTTTCATGTCCAAATTCGACCTTTTTTTTTGAGGTGTCGCCCCACCCCAAAAACTCATTTTTCTAACGTTAAAAAATAATTAAGCTATTTTTCCAAAGAAAAAATTCTAAAAAAAAGCCTGAACTTACGTTCAAAGCTGATTTTTCTTACTTTATTTTAAAAATTCGCCCTAAAATAAAACTTAGAAAAATTTATATTTTTAATTCAATAAAACTAATAAACCATTAAAGGAAAGGAAGTTTTTTTTAAAACCATTAAAAATTGGATTTATTATACATTATCTTAAGTTCTATAACAACCTACTAGAATAAATTATTATAATTATATTATCATGATAAAATTATTAATAACTATATCAATACTAAGAATTTTTAACTTCAATAAATTATATACAAGTTTTTTATATATATATAATAATAATTTAAAGAATTAATAATTAGTAATCTTTTATAATTTAATTATACTTTAGTTTATATATTATTATTAAACTATAAATATGAATAAATACCTAAAAATTTAATATATTATTAATACTTTATTTATTATTATATAATTACATATTCATATATATAACTAATATATTAAATATTTAAATATTCTCTTGAATCTATTTAAAATTAATATTCCAGATTAAATTTTGAATAATTTCTTTTTTCTTTTTTTCTTTTAATTCATATAATGTTATTGTGTACATAAACATGTTATTATTTACTTTAACTTTATTATTACTTTACCATAAATTGAATAGAATCATATCTATCATTAAATTAAAATTTATAACTATTAATTTATAATTTTTATTGAAAAAATATGAAATTTGCCCTACAATATTATTGCCATACAAGTATGATTCAATTTACTGTTTAACCCCTAAAAAGTAATTTTTTTGGACCCCCAAAAAAAATTTTTTTTTTCCACTTTTTTCCACTTTTTTTCCATTTTTTTTTTCACCAAAATTTGGAAAAATCCAACTTTTAACCAACCATAGATTTCAAAAATACGTCTATGTTAGTAAAAATTTTTTTACTATTAAAGTTTT